ATTATTATGATTGAAATTGAGAAGGATTTCTTTATTGATTAATTAGTTACGTAGCAGTTTGGATTTTATTATATCATTAGTAAAACACAATTTTCTATTCAAACCCGGGAATCATTCCTAAATTTTAATTCACATTTAATAGTTAATGGTTCCAATTTGTTCTGAATTTTTGCTTTGTGACTGAAAATACACAATTGGTTTTTCAATAGAAAAGGGGAGGTTTTTTTTTTTCAATATTGTGTTTGTTTTAAGATACTATACAAACAATCGAAGATATATATCCAATCCAAAGAGAAAGGTAAGTATTTATTTTTTTTAGGAAAGGGGATTATTAAATAAAAGAGGATTCCAGATACAAGTACAAAAACGAATACCCCCCTCCCCCCCCCCCCCGAAAAAAAAAGTGGAATATTTTCATATATTTTTTTGTACCGTTTTGGCGACATAGCCGAGTGGTAAGGCGGGGGACTGCAAATCCTTTTTCCCCAGTTCAAATCTGGGTGTCGCCTAATCAACAAAAAAAATCGGCGTACCTTATTATATTTTGCTGATATAACTTAACAAACTTTTCCAGCAGAAGTAAGGGGGGGAGAGTCCTCTTGATACTTGCTTGATTCTATAAGCATCTCCGGCGGTTCTGTTCTCTAAAATGATGTAAATCCTTGCGGAAAGATTATATTAGTGAATATTGAAAAGGGATCGTTAAATCTTGATATGACAACTCTTCTATTACTAATGCTTATTAATTGAATCTTGAATTTATTTGGATAGACGAACGGGGAATGGAATTATTCGTTGCGGAAAAGTCGAAAGATACTTTGTTTGTATGTTTGTATACAGACTCATGAAATTCTCTAAGTGCTGCGGCAATCAATTTAATATGATATAATTGAATAGATAATCGACTTTTACTTATATATTATATTATTTTTACTTATTATTCTTTTATAAAGTTATAAAGAAAGTACAAGAAGAAATTCTTTCTTTTCTGTAACCCCTACCCCAGTCAATAATGTAATAGACTATCGTCCCATTATTTCGCAGAGACAAGCGAGAGACGTAACGATTGGATAAAATGAGAAATAGGGATATGTGATAGATAGTGATCTATCTTGACTCTATTTTTTTATATTTTTTACTTAATGATAATGAAATGAAGGTCAACAAAAGAAAGACTAGGTATTATTATTCCTACATGTTAGTAACATTCCCCTGAAACTGGGTATCCACGTATTTTGCTTGTTCTTACCGTTTTCCGATCTAAATAATATAATATAAAAACCGGTTAGAATTGTGAGTTTAGTGAATTGTTTCATCAATGGTGTTGGGTCATAATCCACTTAACTTTTGACTCCGCGCCAGCGATTCCACTATTATTAGTGATTAGTGAACATAATAATGATTAGGGAAGGGTAATGGAATAATTCCTTCATATTTATGGAGATAGGGGATATAATTCACATGGATATGGTAAGTCTCGCTTGGGCTGCTTTAATGGTAGTCTTTACATTTTCTCTTTCACTCGTAGTATGGGGTAGAAGTGGACTCTAGAGGTACTACTAATTGAGTTGAGGAATCAAACTCAACCCATATCAATTGTTTTATAGATCGTTCTGCAAAGCCCTTTTTATTTTACTTTTTTTTATTTGTTTTTGGTTTCCACCTTTTTTTTATTTTTACTGTTCAAAGAGAAAATGGTTATGTTATTAAGTGGATACAGACTCTCTATGGGAAACAACATAGACATAGTGGTTGTCCAACGAAATACTCCACATAATAAAATATTGCCTTGGGCAAGTCACATATTGCGCGTTACCGCTTGCTTTATTATTTGTTGTATTATTTTATAAATTCGATTTATGCTATGCTTGCTTTATTGAACTCATTTCATATCACGGTTCAAGCGTTAAAAATAAAAATGAGTGTGCTTTACTAATCCTTTTCGAAATCCAAAGAGGTTCCCCATGGAACCGAACCCCCGGATCATCTGTCAACTGCTCAATCAATTATTTATTCGGAATGCTAAAAAAAAATTATGTGATTCTCGTTTATTAATATACGCCTATACTTTTTTTACTTCATCGATTTGATTCTTTCGGTGGATACCAGGATTCTCATATTGAAAAGAATCATAAAGTCTAGGAATTAGAACCGTAAGAGTAAGAGTTGCCCTTCTATTTTTTTATATTGATAATTGCAATCAACACAAATTAAATAGATAAAGCAAAGAAATAGAATTGGTACGCTATGTACATAGATGTATGGAATTTATATCTATATGTAATTGATATCTATGAAGATAGATATATTGTGGATTGATCTATATTAAACCTCTATCTTTATACAGTAAAACTTTATATACTACAATAATATAATAAGTATGGTAGAAAGAAATATATGAATCTTTCTACCATACTGATAATTCTAGTCCGCTTGTTTCATTTAAGACATGAAATTGGAATACTTTTAATTTTTATTTTTTCTTTTCAATCATTGATAAGAACGAAACAGTCAAGTTTAAGTCAAATTAATCATTTTGACTGACTGTTTTTACGTATATTATAAGTAAAAAAGCAGTCGGAACTAGAATGAACAGTGCAGTAGCAATAAATGCGAGAATATTTACTTCCATAATCTCATCGTTTCATTTTTATTTAATTTGAAATAACTCGGGATTTAATCCCATAGAGCTGATAAACCTTTCGCCTGTAAATGCAATATTCAATGGTATGAATTACATCTCGATGATATCGAATCAGATCAATATTATGAATAACAATATCTGAGCTATCAAATTAATTGATTCATCGTCGAGAATTAAATAGTATAACATAGGAAGATCCTTTATCCATACCGAATTGCAATTTGGATTATGAATCCGATCAATAATTCTTTTACGTTATTTATCATTCTATTCCACTCTTTAGTTTCTATAAACTACAGTTTCTATAAAGTACGCCCCCCTTAAGCATCTGATGAGATATCATATGACCTCCTTTACACTTACTTACATTGGTTATAAAAAACCCAATAAAATAAACAATAGAAGCAAAATGTAAAAAGGTAAGTTCGAACCTCCCTTTAATCTTTAATGATCTAATCTTCTTGGAAAACAAAGAAGTATAAGTATAATATATAATAAGGAAAGCCGGGGTATAAAAAATATAGTATTCCATCAAATTCATTAAAAACCCTGTTCTTTCTTCGGCAGGACCCTTAAACTTAAAAAAGATTATTCATTCCCTCACTCTCACTAAGAGAGATAGCCCTCGCTAAGAGAGAAAGAGAGATGGGATCCTTCTTTTTTGAGCTTTCTTTTTATTTTATTAATATACTATTTCCTTGGATTAATTACAGGATGCACATATATCAAAAATTCAGTGTGAAAGTTGAATGAGATAAATTGTTTCAAATTCGCATTACTAATTGAAATTAGTAATTGAGGTTACACAAAATCGTAGTTAGAAATAGAAAGGGATATACCTTTAATCTTAAAAGTATTATATCAAGGTTACTATGTTAAATTTTATTTTGTATGTCCTACTTGAAACATATAGTACTCTATTACATTACACAGATCGGGAATAATCGAAAAAGACGGACTCCGTACGGTATCTCTTGGAATCCTGAATATGCTTCTACCAATAATTGTACTAATTTACATATGCCTTTCGCCTTTCAATCGGTACTAGTTGAATAAATGGGAATTCCCATATTTCTTTGATGAGAAATGTGAAAGGAAAAAATAAATAAATAAAATAAGAGAGCATTCCCAAGGGGAATGAAATTCTGCTATTTGTTCTCCCTTTCAAAGAAAACGAAGAGATGAATTGATGTATTTTTTTTATTGTATTTGGATCCATCGGGACTGACGGGGCTCGAACCCGCAGCTTCCGCCTTGACAGGGCGGTGCTCTGACCAATTGAACTACAATCCCAAGCAAATAAAGTATACATCATACATATTCTTATGATTTCATTCAAACCCTTTCTATTTTATTTAAATTAGAATAGTCGTATTGTAACATAAATCCGCATGATATATTTGATATCCACATGGATATGCACTTTAGTGGAAGCGTCTTGCAAATTGTTAGTAATCCTTTCGTTTTTTAGAAATTGATTGATAATCAAATCAATCTTTCACTTTCAATGAAAAAAAAAAAAGAGTTTTTTTCTTTATTCTTTATTTTATTCTTTACCTTAGACTTTATACCTCCGGATCCTTATATGAATCTAGATGGATCATTAGCAAACAAGATCTAAATTTGTGGAAAAAAATAAATAGAGCAAATGAACAGCGGTAAAAATATATCAGAAAATCTCACTTTTCTTTAATCTTCCGTATTCCGATTAGGCCTTTCCGGGGAACAACAAATGGGTTATTCATTTCATGGTGGATCGGTGAATTATTGGGCCGAGCTGGATTTGAACCAGCGTAGACATATTGCCAACGAATTTACAGTCCGTCCCCATTAACCGCTCGGGCATCGACCCAGGAAGAATCAATTCCAGGCATATTGATAATCCATGATCAACTTCCTTGCGTAGTACCCTACCCCCAGGGGAAGTCGAATCCCCGTTGCCTCCTTGAAAGAGAGATGTCCTGAACCACTAGACGATGGGGGCATACTTACCCGACCCCCCTCATACTATGTTCATAGTATGAACAGCTTTTTGAAATTGTCAATCTAATGGTATGACTAAATCTGAGGGAAAGATCCCTCTTTCATGATTCCATAGAATCTTTTGTTTTGATTCATATTTATATTCATGAATCATTCATTCGAATCACCATTTCATAAAATCTTTGAAATATTATTCCAATTCTATTTCTAATTAATTATACATAGAATAATTAGATTCGATAATATAAAGAGTCAAATAAATATAAGAACTAAAATAAATATACGAATAAATTGATATTCATTATAAATCGATATTTCTATTAAAAAGTAAATATTAAAAAAAAAAATAGGTCGAATAGAAATAATACGAGGT